GAGGGTTTGGGGTGTGGTTGATGGGTTCATCATTGGTTTGTATTTTTGTTTGGTTTTTGGAAAGGGGCCGGTTTAGGGGTTAATTTTATGTAGTTAATGATGATGGTTGGTTGTCTTTTTTGTTAGCAGAAAATATAGAGGTGGGTTAATTAAAAGTATGATGATGATAAATGATTTGGATAATGTAGGTATTTATGGCTTTATTGTTTGATAAAAAAAAATAAAAATCAAGATAAAAAAAAAAAATGGATGCGTAAAATGGGATTTAAATGACAGTCCCTAGTAAATGGTAAAATAATTAGTATGTCCGGCAAGCATTACACTATCTGTTGTCTAGAGGTAGGTAGCGCGCCCTCCATGAATGGGGTCAAAGTGCATCAGTGCTCAATTATGCGACGACCTTATCCGTCAGACCATGACATTCTGGGTGTTAGGGGATTCATATGCTCGACGGTCATGTGATGGACATGTCAAGAGGAAGATAACACCTGCTCTGCACTTGAGGGGCTTATTGAAGAGACGCTAAAAAAAAACAAGTGTAGGAGGTCGGTATGCCGAGGTAATGAGAGTAGGGAGGACTATTCAACCGACCACTTGTATCTGTGAAGAGCAAGTAAGACGGATTGGAGGAGTTTATGTTCCTGAAGTTACAACCACTAGCGCAAAAGAGCAAGTTTAGGAGATGTATGCGCCTGCAGTGCAATAACTTGAAATGCATATATGACGTTGAGTAGCTCGGTTCTCGTGAGAAGCGCGATCAATAGATAACCATGTACTCTGGCTTGGGTGTTCTTGAAGGCTGTTGGAGAAGGATCTACCTAGGAGGTGGGCGAATCCTGTAGACTAGGGGAATTCAAAGGTGTACTGGGACATTCCTCGTTCTCTAGGTTGGGGAGTATGTATAGCTGATAAGTTACTGGGTCTCTGGGTGACGCTTGCTGCTTGGCTGTAGGTAGGAACACTTGGGCTATATGGTACCTGAAACAAGAATGTGCCTGGCGGGTGTTATGGCCGAATGAGGTCCGTTTTGGAGATAATGTTTGGGTTGGTGGTGGAAGAGCATGACGTGTAATGTGGATTATCCTACATTTCATGGGCTGTCTGATGGGGCAAATAGTGTGATGCATTCTATACATACCCTAGTAATAAAGAAGAAAATGTACTGGGGGGGGRAAGGGGGGGGCCGGAATGGAGGACGATCTAGGCGTTCCCATAGTTAAATTTTATAACAACGGCTTTTCAGGCCGTAAATCTCGGAGGAAGGCCGAGTGGGAATTTATGATAGAATTTGTTCTATTTTTAGGGGTATGTTTCGTTTTAGGGGGGCTGGCGGTCGCGTCTAATCCATCTCCTTATTATGGGGTGTTGGGGTTAGTTGTGGCAGCGGTTGCAGGGTGCGGTTGGTTGGTAAGTTTGGGGGTTTCTTTTGTGTCTTTGGTGCTTGTTATGGTTTATTTAGGGGGGATGCTAGTGGTGTTTGTTTATTCGGTGTCGTTGGCAGCGGATCCTTACCCGGAGGCTTGGGGTAGTTGGGGTGTTGTTGGTTATGGTTTTGGGATGGGATTGGTTGTGGTGGTAGGGCTTGTTATGGGTGGAGTGTTGGGATTATTGGCGGAGGAGGGGACAGTGAATAGTGGGGGTTTGTTGTCAGTTCGGTCGGATTTTAGTGGTGTAGCTGTGCTGTATTCAGAGGGGGTGGGGCTGCTTTTGATTGGGGGGTGGGGGTTATTGTTGACTTTACTTGTGGTGTTGGAGCTTGTGCGTGGGTTGTCTCGGGGAGCGATTCGGGCTGTTTAGTGGGAGGTTCAGGAAGTAGTTTAGTTGAAAATGCCAGCTTTGGGAGTTGGAGAGGGGGGTTTGAGTCCCTTCTTCCTGAGGTGGATAACTCTAAGAAGAGGTTTAGTCTTCAATCTTTGGTTTACAAGACCAATGTTTTTATAAACTATTAGAGTATATTAAAGTTTTAGTAGTTTATTTTCTAAAATCGCCGCGAGGGGGAACAGGACTAGGATGATTGTGAAGTATGAGAGTGAGGCTAGTTGACCGATGATGATGAATGGGTGTTCTACTGGTTGGCTGCCCACTCAAGTTAGGATGAGGACGTTGGCAACTAGGGCTCAGAATAGGATTTGTGATAGGGGACGGAAGGTTATTGATCGTAGTTTTGATGTGTGTAGTAGTGGAATAAGGAATAGGACTAGGATTGAGGCGGCTAGGGCTAGTACTCCTCCTAGTTTGTTTGGGATGGATCGGAGGATAGCGTAGGCAAATAGGAAGTATCATTCGGGTTTGATGTGGGGTGGGGTGACTAGTGGGTTGGCCGGGGTGAAGTTTTCTGGGTCTCCTAGGAGGTTAGGGGAGAATAGGGCTAGTGAGACGAGCAGGGAGAGTATTAGGACGAATCCTAGGATGTCTTTGATGGTGTAGTATGGGTGGAAGGGGATTTTGTCGCAGTCTGATGGGATGCCTAGTGGGTTGTTTGAGCCTGTTTCGTGGAGGAAAGTTAGATGGACAAGGGTGAGGCCTACGATTACAAAGGGGAGGAGGAAGTGGAGGGCAAAGAATCGGGTTAGTGTTGGGTTGTCGACGGAGAATCCGCCTCAGGCTCATTCGACTAGTGTTTGCCCGATGTAGGGGATGGCTGAGAATAGGTTTGTGATTACAGTAGCGCCTCAGAACGATATTTGTCCTCATGGTAGGACGTATCCGACGAAGGCGGTTGCTATTAGGGTTAGGAGGAGGATGACTCCGACGTTTCAGGTCTCTTTGTTCAGGTATGAGCCGTAATAGAGACCTCGGCCGATGTGTAGGTAGATGCAGATGAAAAAGAAGGAGGCTCCGTTTGCATGTAGGTTGCGGATGAGTCAGCCGAATTGTACGTCCCGGCATATGTGGGCTACGGAGGAGAAGGCTAGGTTGGTATCTGCTGTGTAGTGCATGGCTAGCAGAAGACCTGTGATAATTTGAGTAATTAAGCAAACACCTAATAGAGATCCGAAGTTTCATCATGTTGAGATATTTGATGGCGCTGGGAGGTCGATTAGGGCGTTGTTGATGATTTTGAGGATTTGGTGGTTTTTACGAAGATTGAGGGCCATTAGTTGTTTCTGAGTGTGGATATGAGAATGATTAGAATGGATAAGGCGAATGTTCCTAGGTAGGCTTTGATTAGGCCTGAGTGAAGGGTAGTAGCGGTTTTGGCTGCTGTTAGTTGTAGGCTGGCTAGCCCTTCTGGGCCTAGTATTTTGTATCAGGATAGGTCGATTAGGTGGGAGGCGATGTTCTGTCCTCCTTTAAGGAGGTTGGTTATGCTTAGACGATGGGCTAAAGGGTTGAAGTATCCTAGGGAGGTTGAGAAGTTGTAGAAAGGGGTTTGTTTTGTGAGGATGAGTGTTTGGGCTATATTTGAGATTTCTAGGGCTAAGGCGATTCCTAGGGCTGTTACGATTAGGGCGGTTATTTTAATAGGAAGTGGTATGGTTATTGGGGGAGTTTTTGTTGGGATGATGAATGAGGTAATGAGGAAGCCTGCTAGGATGCTTCCTAGTGCAAGGCGGGTGATGGGGGAAGTCACTGCGGGGTTGTTTTCATTTATTGGGGTTAAGGGAGGGATTCGGACGAAGCCGGTTTGTACTAGTACGATTATGCGAATTGTGTATACCGCGGTGAATGATGTGGCTAGGAGGGTCAGGATTAGGGCTCAGGTGTTTAAGTAGGATGTGTTTAAGCTTTCAATGATTTGGTCTTTTGAGTAGAATCCTGCTAGGAATGGTGTTCCTATTAGGGCGAGGTTGCCGATTGTGAGGCATGCGGTTGTTGTAGGGAGTATTTTTTGGAGTCCTCCTATTTTTCGGATGTCTTGTTCGCCATTTAGGCTGTGGATGATAGAGCCTGAGCATAGGAAGAGCATGGCTTTGAAGAATGCATGGGTAGAGATATGGAGGAAGGCTAATTCAGGCAGATTTAATCCGATTGTAACTATTATTAGGCCTAATTGGCTGGAGGTGGAGAAGGCAATGATTTTTTTAATGTCGTTTTGGGTTAGGGCGCATGTGGCTGCGAATAGGGTGGAGATAGCTCCTAGGCAGAGGCAGAGGGTGAGGGCGGTTTGATTGTTGTTGAATAGAGGGTGGGTTCGGATGAGTAGGAAGATGCCTGCTACTACTATTGTGCTGGAATGGAGTAGGGCGGATACGGGGGTTGGTCCTTCTATTGCGGCCGGGAGTCATGGGTGCAGACCGAATTGGGCGGATTTTCCGGTTGCGGCTAGGATGAGGCCTAGTAGGGGCAATGTAGGAGTTTGGGAGGGGGTAGGGAGTTGTTGGATTTCTCAGGTGTTTATGGTGGAGGCTAGTCATGCTATAGATAGGATAAGGCCAATGTCGCCAATTCGGTTGTAGAGGACGGCTTGTAGGGCAGCGGTGTTGGCTTCTGCTCGACCATGTCATCAGCTGATTAGGAGGAAGGATATAATTCCGACTCCTTCTCATCCAATGAATAGGACAAATAGGTTGTTGGCGATGATTAGGATGAGTATGGCGATTAGGAAGAATAGAAGGTAGGTGAAGAATTTTGTGATGTAAGGGTCTGAGGCTATGTATCATGTGGCGAATTGCAGGATGGACCATGATACGAATAGTGCGATGGGGAAGAAAGTGAGTGTATAGAAGTCCATTTTTAGGCTGATTGGAATTTTAAAGGTTATGATGAATTTTCATTCTCAGAGGGAGGTGAGGTTTTCTGTTCCGGAGTAGATGTAAATTGTTATGGGAATCAGACTGATTAGGAATGAGGCTTTGACTGTGTTTGTGATTGTGTTAGGGGTGTTTTTGAGGTTGTTGGACAATAGTGGGAGTAGGATAGGAGTGGAAAGGGTAGCCAGGGTTAAGAGTATGAATGTGTTAAGGACTAGTGAGAGGTCCATTACTTTCACTTGGATTTGCACCAAGATGAGTGGTTCCTAAGACCATTGGATTACTATTATCCTTTGAAAGTAAGGAGACTGAGGTTTTATACTCAGATGCAAGAGTTAGCAGTTCTCGCCGGCTTTACCTCTCCTCGGCAGGTAAGAAGGGTTTAACTTCTATTTTTAGAGTCACGGTCTAATGTTTTGGTTTAAACTATACTTGCATGTGGGGATGCCGGAGATCAGTTCAGGTTTAAGGATTAAGAGGATTATGGGGATTATGTGTAGGGCTATGAGGAGGTGCTCTCGTGTGGAGGAGTTTTGAATTGATGTGATGTGAGATGGGAGGGTGCCTCGTTGTGTCATTATTAGTATGTACAGGGTGTATGAGGCGGTGAGTAGAATAGAGGCTCCTGTTAGGATGATTGTTAAGGCGGATCAGTTGAAAAGTGCTACTACAATAGTTAGTTCTGCTATGAGGTTTGTTGTTGGGGGAAGGGCCATGTTTGTTAGGTTGGCTAATAGTCATCAGGTGGCTATAAGTGGTAGGAGGGGTTGGAGTCCTCGGGTGAGAAGTAGGATTCGACTGTGGGTTCGTTCGTAGTTGGTATTGGCTAGGCAGAATAGTATTGAGGAGGTTAAGCCGTGTGAGATTATTAGGATTATTGCCCCTGAAAATGCTCATTGGGTTTGGATTATGGTTGCGGCTACGACTAGTCCTATGTGGCTGACAGATGAGTAGGCGATTAGTGATTTTAGGTCGATTTGACGTAGGCAGATGGCGCTGGTTATTACTGCCCCTCATAAGGCTAGGGTAATAAAGGGATAGTGGAGGTTATTTGATGATGGGTTTACTAAGATTGTGATTCGTATAATGCCATAGCCTCCGAGTTTTAGGAGTAAGGCTGCTAGTAGTATGGAGCCGGCAATTGGGGCTTCTACGTGGGCTTTGGGGAGTCATAGGTGTAAGCCATATAGGGGGGCTTTAACTATGAAGGCTAGTAGAAGGGCTAGGCTTGCAATTAGGCTGGATCAAGAAGAGTTTAGTGTTGGGTGTGAGAGTTTGAGTATTGGTAGGTAGAGTGAGCCGATTTGGTTTTGTAGGTGAAGGATAGCAATTAATAGTGGGAGTGAGCTGGCGAGGGTGTAGAATAGGAGGTAGATTCCGGCGTTTAGGCGTTCTGGTTGGCTTCCTCATCGTGTGATGAGGATGAGGGTGGGAATAAGGGTGGCTTCAAATGCGATATAGAAGAGTATTAGTTCAGAGGCTGAGAAGGCTAGGAGGATGGACAGTTGGGCTAGGATTAGTGTTGAAGTGAAGACTCGTTTGCGGTTGATGGGCTCTTGTTCTAGGTGGTTTTGGCTTGCTATGATTATGAGGGGAAGGAGTCAGCATGAGAGGACTAATAAGGGGGAGGAGATTTGGTCGATTGATGTTCATTGGGTTAAGTTCTTGTTTGGGTAGTATGTAGGAGTGAGTCACTGGAGACTGGTGGTGGCGATTAGTAGGCTGTACAGTGTAATGTTGGTTCATAGGTGTTTACGTGGTGAGAGGAGGGCTAGGGGGAGAAGTGTTGCGGTTGGGATAATGATTTTTAGCATTGTAGGAGGTTGAAGTTGTGTAGGTGGTCGGACCCGTGGGTGCGGGTTGAGGCTACTAGCAGTGCTAGGCCTGTGCCTGCTTCGCAGGCGGAGAATGTAAGTATGAGGATAGGCAGGATGGTAGATACTGATGATTGGATCTGGATAGGTCATATGGCTAGGGCGACATATATGGATAGTATTATGCTTTCCAAGCATAGTAGGGCGGAGATTAGATGGGTTCGGTGGAAGGCTAGGCCGAGGCTGCTTAGAGCAAAGGCTGAGTAGAAGCTTAGGTGGAGGTAGGACATAAAGAAAGTTATAGGGTGGGAGCTATAATTTGTTGAGTCGAAATCAACCGTCTTAATTAGACTAACTTTCTGTTATTCTGCTCATTCCAGCCCACCTTGAATTCATTCGTACACTAGGCCTAGGGTGAGGAGGAAGATGAGTGTGGAAGCTCAGGTTAGGGTAGTGGTGGGGGATTGTAGTTGGATGGCTCAGGGGAGTGGGAGGAGTAAAGCAATTTCTAGGTCGAATAGGAGGAACAGGATGGCTACTAGGAAAAAGCGGATTGAGAAGGGGAGTCGAGCAGATCCTAGTGGGTCGAATCCGCACTCGTATGGGGATAGTTTTTCTGAGTCTGGGGTTATTTGGGCAAGTCAGAAGTTTAGTACAGTTAGTAGGATGCTTAGGGTCAATGATAGAGTCAGTATGAATAGGATTATGTTCATTACTCTTCTCTGGGTTTGAACCAGATTCTAAGGATTGGAAGTCGATTGTAATTAATATACTAGAAGAGTAAGATCCTCATCAGTAGATAGAGATGTAGAGGAATAATCATACGACGTCTACAAAGTGTCAGTATCAGGCGGCTGCTTCAAATCCGAAGTGGTGGTTTGATGTGAAGTGGTATTTGATTAGGCGTAGGAGGCATACTAGTAGGAATGTAGAGCCGATAATTACATGTAGGCCGTGGAATCCGGTAGCGACAAAGAATGTTGAGCCGTAAATTCCGTCGGCGATGGAAAAGGGTGCTTCGTAATATTCTATAGCTTGCAGAGCGGTGAAGTAGAAGCCCAGGAGGACTGTCAGGAATAGGGCTTGGATTGCCTGTTTTCGGTTGGCTTCTGTGATGCTGTGATGGGCTCATGTGACGGTGACCCCTGAGGCCAGTAGGATGGCAGTGTTTAGGAGTGGGACTTCTATGGGGTTGAGGGGTTTGATTCCAACAGGTGGTCATTGTCCTCCTAGTTCTGGTGTGGGGGCTAGGCTTGAGTGGAAGAAAGCTCAGAAAAAGCCTAGGAAGAAGAAGGCTTCTGATGTGATGAATAGGGCTATTCCGTATCGTAGCCCTTTTTGTACGGTTGGGGTATGGTGGCCTTGGAACGTGCTTTCTCGTACAATGTCACGTCATCATTGGAATATGACGAGGACGGTTAGCAGTAGTCCTAAGATAAGAAGTCGGGGGGAGTTTCAGTGGAATCATATTGTTAGTCCTGAGGTAGTAAGGAGAGCGGCGGCTGCTCCTAGGATAGGTCATGGGCTTGGGTCAACTATGTGGTAGGAATGTGCTTGGTGTGCCATTTGGGGTTAAATGTTTTCTTGGAGGTAGAGGCTTAGTAGGAGTACAAAGACGTAGGCTTGGATTATTGCTACTGCTACTTCCAGGATCGTTAGTAGGAAGAGGACTACGAAGGTTAGGAGTGAGACTACTGGTATTGTGGAGAATAGGGCTGTTGTGGCTGTAGAGATGAGTTGGATGAGGAGATGGCCTGCTGTGAGGTTGGCAGTCAGGCGTACGCCTAGCGCTAATGGGCGGATGAGAAGGCTTGTCGTTTCGATTAGGATGAGGGCTGGGATTAGTGGGGTAGGTGTGCCTTCTGGTAGAAGGTGAGCTAGTGAGGCAGAGGGTTGATTTCGTAGTCCTGTTAGGAGCGTGGCTAGTCATAGGGGGAAGGCTAGGGCTAGGTTTATAGATAGTTGTGTGGTTGGAGTGAATGTATATGGTAATAGGCCTAGGAGGTTAATGAGGAGGAGGAAGATTATGAGAGATGTTAGGATTAGGGCTCATTTATGTCCTTTTTTGTCTAGGGGTATTATTAGTTGTTTTGTGACTAGGTTGACGAATCAAAGTTGAAGGGTGGATAGTCGGTTAGTGATTCATCGGTTGTCGAGGGATGGTAGGAGAAGGGCTGGGAATGTTATTGAAATGAGGATTAATGGAATTCCTAGGAAGGATGGGCTTGAGAATTGGTCGAAGAAACTTAGGTTCATGGTCAAGTTCAGGGTGTAGTGCTTGGGGCAGCAGGTGGTTTGTTAGATGGGGGGTTTGCTGATACGAATGATAGAAGTTTGGGTTGGATGATTAGGGAAAAAGTGAGTCATGAAGTGAGCATGATAAAAAATCAGGGATTAGGGTTTAGTTGGGGCATTCCATTAAGGAGGGAGGGACCCCTCTTTCTTTAGCTTAAAAGGCTAATGCTGATTCATAGCTTCTTAATGATTAGGATGGGATTGAAGAGGATCAGTTTTCGAAGTAAGCGAGTGGGGTGGATTCTACTACGATTGGTATGAAGCTGTGGTTGGCACCACAAATTTCTGAGCATTGTCCGTAGAATACACCTGGTCGGGAGGCAAGGAAGGAGGTTTGGTTGAGACGTCCTGGGATTGCGTCGGTTTTTACACCTAGGCTGGGGACAGCTCATGAGTGGAGGACGTCGTCGGCGGTGACGATAACTCGGATAGTTGAGTTCATTGGGACGACAACGCGATGGTCGACTTCTAGTAGGCGGAAATGGCCTAAAGGTAGGTCTGCTGTTGGGATTATGTATGAGTCGAATGTCAGGTCTTTGAGGTCGGTGTATTCGTAGGTTCAGTATCATTGGTGGCCAATGGCTTTTAGGGTTAGGTCTGGTTCATTGATTTCGTCTATTATGTAGAGGATTCGTAAGGATGGTAGAGCGAGTGTGATTAGGACTAGGGCAGGTAGGATTGTTCATACTAATTCGATTACTTGTGCGTTGACTGTATTTGATGTCAGTTTTTCTGTAAGAGTGTGAGTTAGTAGGTAGAGGACAAGGCTACAGATTGCTAGTGCGATTATTAGGGCGTGGTCGTGGAATCCTATTAGTTCTTCTATAATAGGTGAGGCGGCATCTTGGAAGTTAAGTTGTGAGTGGTTGGCCATGTTTGGATGGAGATGTGCTGGGTTTTCACCTGCAATTTAGTCTTGACAAGGCTATGTAATTGTTTTACTAACATCTCTTTATGAGAAAGAAGCATAAGTGGTCTATGCGGTTGGCTTGAAACCAACATATGGGGGTTCGACTCCTTCCTTTCTTGGACTTGGACGAAGGCGGGTTCTTCGAAGGTGTGGAATGGGGGTGGGCAGCCGTGGATTCATTCGACGTTAGTGCTAGTTAGTTCTGGTTGTAGGACTTTGCGTTTTGATGCGAAGGCTTCTCAGATGATGAATACTAGTATGATTACGGCTGTTAGGGAGATGAGTGAGCCTACTGAGGAGATGGTGTTTCATAGTGTGTAGGCGTCTGGGTAGTCTGAGTATCGTCGTGGCATGCCGGCTAGGCCTAAGAAGTGTTGAGGGAAGAAGGTTAGATTTACGCCTACGAATATTACGCCGAAATGTGCTTTGGCCCATGTTGAGTGGAGTGTGTATCCGGTGAATAGAGGGAATCAGTGGGTGAAGCCTGCTAGAATTGCAAATACTGCTCCTATGGACAGTACGTAGTGGAAATGGGCTACTACGTAGTAGGTGTCGTGTAGGGCGATGTCTAGTGAAGAGTTTGCTAGGACAATTCCTGTTAGCCCTCCGATGGTGAATAGGAAGATGAATCCTAGGGCTCATAGTATTGGGGGGTCTCATTTGATTGTGCCTCCGTGGAGCGTAGCTAGTCAGCTAAATACTTTGATTCCGGTTGGGATGGCAATGATTATGGTGGCAGATGTAAAGTATGCTCGGGTGTCAACGTCTATTCCTACTGTGAATATGTGGTGGGCTCAGACAATAAAGCCTAAGAATCCGATGGATAGCATGGCTCATACTATTCCTATGTAGCCGAATGGTTCTTTTTTGCCTGCGTAGTAGGCTACAACGTGGGAGATGATCCCGAATCCTGGGAGGATTAGGATGTATACTTCTGGGTGGCCGAAGAATCAGAATAGGTGTTGGTATAGTACGGGGTCTCCTCCTCCGGCAGGATCAAAGAATGTAGTGTTGAGGTTGCGGTCTGTGAGAAGCATTGTGATTCCTGCGGCGAGGACTGGAAGGGATAGAAGTAGTAGTACTGCGGTGATTAGGACGGATCAAACAAATAGAGGGGTTTGGTATTGTGATAGGGCAGGAGGTTTCATGTTAATCGCTGTTGTAATAAAATTAATTGCCCCTAGGATTGAGGAGATGCCAGCTAGATGTAGGGAGAAGATTGCAAGGTCAACTGAGGCTCCGGCGTGGGCTAGGTTGCCTGCTAGTGGGGGGTACACTGTTCATCCTGTGCCTACTCCTGCTTCGACTGTGGAAGATGCCAGTAGGAGGAGGAAAGATGGGGGAAGTAGTCAGAAGCTTATGTTGTTTATTCGCGGGAATGCTATGTCTGGGGCTCCGATTATTAGGGGAACTAGTCAGTTTCCGAACCCTCCGATCATAATTGGTATGACTATGAAGAAAATTATTACGAAAGCATGGGCCGTGACAACTACGTTGTAGACTTGGTCGTCTCCTAGGAGGGCTCCAGGTTGGCCTAGTTCTGCTCGGATGAGGAGGCTTAGGGCAGTACCTACTATTCCGGCTCATGCGCCGAAAATCAGGTATAGAGTCCCAATGTCTTTGTGGTTGGTTGAGAATAGTCATCGGTTAATGAATGTCACAGGTAAGATGGCTGAGTGTTTAAGCGTTAGGCTGTAGTCCTTTTTACAGAGGTTCAATTCCTCTTCTTATCGGCTCTGTAGTGAAATTCATAGTGAGTTGCAAGCTCATTGATGTGCATTAATTATGTACCGGAGTCTTAGGCAGAGGCCTGTTGGTTAGGGCATATAGCTGTTAACTATAGTATCATGGGATCAAAGCCCATCTGCCTAGAAGATTGGAAGGTCCTAGCTTAATTAAAGCACCTGAGTTGCATTTGGGGGATGCAGGTTAATGGCCTGCGGACTTTAGCAGAAACTAAGAGGGTTTCACTCTTGTTTAAGGCTTTGAAGGCCTTCGGTTTGGGTAATCCTAAGTTTCTTAGACAATGGTGAGGATTATGGGAGAGATAGGGAGGAGTATGACGGACACGGTGGTTAAGATGGCAATTGTGATGCTGGTTGGTTTGTTAGTGCGTCATTGTTTTATGTGGTTTGTAGTATGTGGGGGGAGTGTGATGGTTGCACAGTATGCTAATCGGAGGTAGAAGAATAGGCTCAGTAGAGAGAGGAGAGAGATAAGCGTAGCTGTTGGGGCTATTTCTTGTTTAGTTAGTTCTTGGATGATAAGTCATTTGGGCAGGAATCCTGTTAGAGGAGGGAGTCCTGCAAGGGAGAGTAGGGTTAGGAGTAGTATTGCGTTTAAGGATGGGATTTTGGTTCATGTGGTTATTAGGGTGGATAGTTTTAGGACTTTGAGTGTGTTTAGGGTGAGGAAGACGGTTGCGGTTATTACGGCGTATATATAGAAGTTGAGAAGTGTGAGTTTGGGGTTGTAGATGATAATGATTGCTATTCAGCCCAGGTGGGAAATGGAGGAAAAGGCTAGGATTTTTCGGACTTGTGTTTGGTTGAGGCCTATTCAGCCTCCTAGGGCTGTGGAGAGGATTGCTAGGGTGGTTAAGAGTGTGGGGTTTAGTGAGGGAGAGGTTATGTAGAGTAATGTAATTGGGGGAAGTTTTATGATGGTAGATAGGAGTAAGCCGGTGGTGAGGGGGGAGCCTTGGAGGACTTCTGGGAATCAGAAGTGGAATGGCACTAGTCCTAGTTTTATTGCAATTGCTGAAGTAAGAATCAGGCAGGATACTGGGTGGGTAAGTTGGGTAATGTCTCATTGCCCAGTGTGCCATGCATTGGTTATGCTTGAGAATAGGACGAGGGCAGAGGCAGCTGCTTGGGTTAGGAAGTATTTAGTGGCAGCTTCGATGGCTCGTGGGTGGTGGGATTTTGAAATTAATGGGAGGATGGCAAGTGTGTTGATTTCTAGGCCGGTTCAGGCTATAATTCAATGGTTGCTTGAGATGGTGATAGTTGTCCCTAGAAGTAGGCTAGTGGCGAAGATTAGGCTTGCTTGGGGGTTCATTAGCAGGGGAAGGAGTTGAACCATCATTTTCGGGGTATGGGCCCGATAGCTTGTTTAGCTGACCCTACTAGAAAGTAATATAAAGGAAGTATGGAGGATTTTGATTCCTTTAGTGTAGGTTCGATTCCTGCCTTTCTAATTGGTAGGAAATGAGAGGGCTGGTATACCTCCATGTTCACTTTATCATAGTGACCCTTAGCGTTCAGGCACATTTCCAACAAGGCCTATAGGTAAGGGGGTAGGCCCGCGTAGCAAATTGGTATGCTGGTGTGTCAAAGACATAGGGCTAGTGTGAGTGGTAAGAAATTTTTTCATAGTAGGTGCATTAATTGGTCGTACCGGAACCGTGGATAGGAAGCGCGAATTCATAGGAATCCTGCTGATAAGAGCAGAACCTTTGTGGCTAGAATGACGGGGAATAGCTCTTGAGGGGGGTTAAGGAAGCTTGGGTTGAAGAACAGGATTGTGGTTAGTGTGTTTATGAGCATAATGTTGGCGTATTCGGCTAGAAAGAAGAGTGCAAAGGGACCTGCTGAATACTCTACGTTGAATCCGGACACCAGTTCGGATTCTCCTTCTGTTAGGTCGAAGGGGGCACGGTTGGTTTCAGCTAGCGTAGAGACGTATCATATCATGGCAAGGGGTCAGCAGGAGAAAATGAGGTATAGGGGTTCTTGGGTGACTGCGAGGGTGCTCAGGGTGTAGTTGCCGCTAAGCAGGACAACGGAGAGGAGGATAATAGCTAAAGTCACCTCGTAGGAGATTGTTTGGGCTACTGCTCGCAGTGCTCCGATTAGGGCATATTTGGAATTGGAGGCTCAGCCTGATCATAGGATGGAGTATACTGCTAGGCTTGATATGGCTAGCAGGAAAAGCAGTCCCAGGTTGAGGTCTGCCAGGGAGAATGGTAGGGGTAATGGAGTTCAGATTGAGATGGCTAGGAGTAGAGCTAGGATTGGGGTCGCAATGAATAGGACTGGGGAAGATGTTGATGGTCGGATGGGCTCTTTGACGAATAATTTGACACCGTCTGCTAGGGGTTGGAGGAGTCCAAAGGGACCAACGATGTTTGGGCCTTTTCGGCCTTGTATGTAACTTAGGATTTTGCGCTCTACTAGCGTAAGAAAGGCTACTGCGATTAAGATTGGTAAGGCATAGGAGAGGGCTATGATTAGATTAATTAGGAGGGGGTGGTTGGTCATGGGGCGGTATAGGTTAAGCTAGGGAGAGGATTTGAACCTCTGAATTAAAGGACTTAAGCCTTTTGCATTTTCCGAGCTCTGCCACGCTAGCTGGTCCTTTTCTTGGACGTGGGGTGGTGTGATAGCCTTTTGTAATTAAGTTGGTTTCATTACTTAAGGCGAAGGCTTGCTTGTGGTATTGGCCTCACTTTTCCTATCCTTTCGTACTGGGAAGAGTTCATCATAGATAGAAACCGACCTGGATTACTCCGGTCTGAACTCAGATCACGTAGGACTGTTAATCGTTGAACAAACGAACCCTTAGTAGCGGCTGCACCACTAGGATGTCCTGATCCAACATCGAGGTCGTAAACCTCCCCGTCGATACGGACTCTCGGGGGAGATTGCGCTGTTATCCCTGGGGTAGCTTGGTCCATTGATCAATTGTATTGGGTCTGGATGCTATTAGCACGTTGAGGGGTTGCTCTTAGTCTAGAGGTGTGGTCCAATTTTTGGAGGTTTTGTTTTGCTCCAAGGTCGCCCCAACCGAAAAACGCGGACCAGAGCTTTATGTGTCAGTGAACCCGGTGGGTGAGTATGTGCTTTAAAGGTGGTCGCTGGTTTTAAAGTTCCACAGGGTCTTCTCGTCTTATGTGTTTATCCCTGCTTTTGTACAGGGAGATCAATTTCACCGATTGCCTGTAAGAGACAGTTAAGACCTCGTTTAGCCATTCATACTAGTCTCGATTTATGGGACAATTGATTGCGCTACCTTTGCACGGTTAGGATACCGCGGCCGTTGAACGTGAGTCACCGGGCAGGCATCACCTTCAATACTTGTTTTAGGTTTGCTGAAGGCTATGTTTTTGGTAAACAGTCGGGCCTTGACGGGTTTGCCTAGTTCCTTTTACAGGTTTTAATCTTTCTTAATGGACGCTCCTCTGTCGGGTTAACAATGTGCTTAATACTGTGCTTGTTTGATTGTTCGTATATTGTGGGTTTGTTAATAATGTACTGATGTAAGCTTGCGTCGTAGAGGGAGGACCCTGGTTACTCATTCTAGCATTAATTCTCCTATTTGAATATAGGTTAGCCTGTTAATGGGGAGGGAGTCATGAGGTTCTTATATTTTTGTGAGGTAGAGCTTTAACGCACTCTTTGTTGATGGCTGCTTGAGGGCCCACAATTCAGTTAGGGGTTAATATTTATCCGCTCGTGGAGATTGTATTCTTTTTTAAAGGAGCTGTACCTCCTTTAAATAGCCCTTAATTCGCTTCATTAGGGTTTGTGAGGTTTCCTTGGAGAAGAATTAAGAGTGAACTAAGATTCGTTTCACAGGCAACCAGCTATCACCCAGCTCGGTTGGCTTTTCACCTCTACTAACAAGTCATCCCACTCTTTTGCCACAGAGACGGGTTCGCTCAATAATAGCTGCTCGTAAGTAGCTCGCTTGGGTTTCGGGGTGGCAAACTTAAATTCATTTTGCTTGGTTTTTCTTGCTAGACCATGATGCAAAAGGTACAAGGGTTGATCTTTGCTGTTTATAGCTTAGTTTTCATTGCTATTTCATCTTTCCCTTACGGTACGTGGTCTCTATCGCTCCAATGGTGTCTTTTCTATCGCCTATACTGGGACTAGTAAATGCTTTAGTTGGGTTTGGGGGAGTAGCTTTGTTATTCCAGGTCATGTCGATTGGGCTAGAGTTTGGCATCAAGACGATCTGGTGTTAGCAGACATTTTTCAGGTGTAAGCTGAATGCTTTTGTTTAAGCTACGTCTTGGTATCCTAAGTGCACCTTCCGGTACACTTACCTTGTTACGACTTACCTCATCTTCGGCTGAGTAGCGTATTAGTTTATGGGGGGGGGGGGGGGCGCCTGCGAGGAGGGTGACGGGCGGTATGTACGTGTCCCAGGGCCGGCTTAAAGAGGGCTCGATTGTCCCACTTTACTGCTAAATCCGCCTTCTAGGGGTTATTTCATACCCCTTTGCCGTTGTGTTCTAGACTAGAAAATGTAGCCCATTGCTACCATTCCATAGGCTATACCTTGACCTGTCTTATTAGCGTGGTGAGGCTGTTGCGTCCACTGTTGGGCTTTCAGGGGAGGTGGGCTGGCGACGGCGGTATGTAGGCTGTTTTGGCAAGGAATGGTCAGGTATATCGTGGATCATCGATTACAGAACAGGCTCCTCTAGGTGGGTTTGGGACACCGCCAAGTCCTTAGAGTTTTAAGCGTTAGTGCTCGTAGTTCTCGGGCGGATGCTTTAGTAGGTGTAAGCATCAAGATTTAGGGCCAGGCATAGTGGGGTATCTAATCCCAGTTTGGGCCCTGGCTTTCGTGGAGTTCAATTGATCGTTGTTCTAAGATCTTCTTTGATGTGGAGGTCTTATTGGCATCATGGGCTTGCGACAGCTTAGTTGCTTTTTAGTCTTAGCTACTTGGATAACATGTGACCACTCTTTACGCCGTTATAAAGTTAATTTGGGTCTCCTGTATGACCGCGGTGGCTGGCACAGGATTTACCAACCCTAGATTTGCTATGGCTAAGTCAAGTTTACACTCATTGCTTAATATTAACTACTGCTGATTACCCGTGGGGGTGTGGCAATTGCAAGGCGTTTTGGGCTACGGTTATGGTGAGCCTGATACCCGCTCCTATCTACCTAGTTAAGGTGTCCAGGGCATCTACACCGGAACGCGGATACTTGCATGTATATACCTAGCAAAAACTAACAGTAAGGTTAGGACTAAGTCTTTTGTCCTTGGGTGTTTGTGGCAGCCATCTTGACATCTTCAGTGTCATGCTTTTTATAAGCTACAAGGAC